ATCGTCGGCTAGCCAACGCTTTCTTCACTTCCTCGCCCTCGACAAGGCCGATCTTTAACCAGAAAGAAAGAAGATGTCATGAATGAAAGGGTCCTTTTTGAGCCCGGAATGGTATGAATCAAAGCTCATGCATGTCGATGTGACGATCAACGGTCGAAAGACCACAGCACTAGTCAGTGCAAGAAAAAATTGACTAAAAGTCAAAGTTGCCGCCTAGAAGAAAGAAAGGCACCTTTTTTCAGGAAAGAACGAGAGCTTTTTTGAAAACAAGAAATCACGATCTTTCTTGTTCTGATGTCTAAAACGTGCCAATTTTTCTACTAGCAAGCGCTCTTCTTCTTCTGATGTGCAACATCTACATAGGAAAGTTTCTCCGGTGTCGTAAGTCGCCTCTTTCTACCCATATCCGCCCAAGTAAACAAGTTCAATCACTTTATTTGATAAGCAATAAGTCTTTTGATACAGCTCCGGAGCTGCCAGCTATAACATATTACACCTACCTATTAGGTAACGGACGCTTTCACACTGTTGGTTGCTACTATTCATTTCATACTCGACGAGACGATCCTATTGCCGGTGTAGTAAACGAATACGAAGCACGATCTTATTTATTTTAGACTTCCTTCCGCTTTCGACCTTCCCTAGGTAGATATCCATAAAGCAGCTTTTTCAACTTTTCTGAATAGATCCGTTATTTCCTATTGTAGTGGTTCGCTAGTTATCCATGTCATTTTCTTCGAAAGAATGTGTCCTGAAGCCATCGCAACTTACCAGACAAAGCCAAGACGAACCCCTTTCCACGGCAAAAGCAAGGAGCATCGCGATACGCAAAAATGAAATTAGCTCAGATGTATCCTTGCGGCTCTATGCAAAGGTTATTAAGCCACCTATATTATGGTTATGTAAGGGTTTATTGATCGACTATTCTAGCAATCGTTTTGATAGAGCAAGGCTTCGGAGGGACAAGATTGAGGAAGTTAGGAAGACGGATGCCTTGTGGTGAATGGAACGAGGTAACTATTCAGAAATACGATATCTCCGCGACTCGGAGAGAAGCTGCTCCAACAGAAGGGCGAGCCTTTTTAGCTACATTATGTGCTTGTGATTCTAACCACGACTATCCTTGCAGAATGGGACTCCCTGCGTGGCGGTGAGTGAAGAAGGGAGTATATGCAGGGGAGAGGGAGCAGAGATTCTTTATCGAATTTGAAACTATACAATCATTCTTCGTCTGCCCCGCGGCATCGGTTAAGGATCGAGTATGAGTATTCAGTATAAATAGATACCCTGGTAACTGGTGGACAGAAAGAGCGACAACTCTTCTTTTGCTTGCGAAGACATCTGGTTGGTTTAGTCTGATAATGGCCAGAGAGTCGCTCGCTGTGATTAACCAATTATTGCAGACTAATCTGTGTCTCCAGCAATAAAAAGATTGAGGATCACTTTTCTTTTTAGGTTTATAGTGTGTCAGTTTCAAACTCTGAGATCTTTGACCACTAACATTCTCCCGCTGACGCGGGAAAAGACTTCGATTATCTCATCCGTTCGGGACGGAAGCCCCTACTAGATCCACAAAGGCTGGAGCTTATGACTGAAACCTAGGGATTCTCGTGATTACCCTACATTAGGGTATGCTAAACAATCTCGGTGTAGCGCCCACGTTCGGCCTTTACTTCTAACCATCTGCTTTCTTTTTTTTATATAGCAGCGCCCCCGGTTGAAGAAAGGTAAAAAATGCCCCTATCAAGACAAGATAAAGTGGTCAACGCATGCTAATTCGGCAGGTTCGAGACCATCATACAAGGGGATCAAGAAAAGAAAACAAGAGGCGCCCCGGGCGACTGACAAGTGAAGAAGTCCCGTTTTGGCATGAATCGATTCCCAGCAGGGGCAATCATCCGAACAACTCCAGATTCTATTCGGACCAGCTGATCTGTTTCATACGAAATTTATAAATGGGATAGTTCATCAAGCCACTAATATCTCGGGAGTTTGCTCTCCGATGAAAGCCCTTCCGCTTGCTAAGCTCAAGAAAGACGCTTCCCAACTAAACCCACTCTACTCTTAAAAAAGAGCTCAAACTTGATCTTTTTAAATTAAAGAATGTCCGAGAACTTTTCTTAAGTCAACTATTGTATATTCCGCAGCTGCATTCAACGAATGGAATAATGGATAACAAACTATGAAGTGCTTCTAAACGGGATGGAAAGAAACAACACCTTCTGATCAATGAAAGACCCTTTAACTATTGAGTGAGACTCTATTTATTATGTTTAAATATAATAAACCCCGTCCGGAATAGAAGAGGGGAGCTATCCTCAAAGAATAGAGTTGGAGGTTACAACAAATGGGTTGGTTCCATTCAGAATGGGTTTTGCTGGTTATTTTTAGTTGGTCATGGAAATGCCGCGGGGGGTATGGCGACACGAGTGCCAGGGAGTAGAAGAGCAGCGAAAGTAGTACTACAAGTGGCTGTACCAGCTTAATTGATAGTAATCTTTTATTGCGTGATCCCGTTCCCCTTGGGGAGTCTCAAAGAATTTTATATTGAATATTCACCCTTATAGGAGTGCTGCACGATGACGAGGAGGCAGCATAGCGCCAGTGGTAACGTGTGAGTTCGGCTTTTTCACAGATGTCGGTCCTGGACCATACTTCAATCTCGTTTTGATAGAAAGTTTTTTCTGTATCTTTCTAAAAAGATCTTTCGAGTCTTGGGATGAATCCATAAGGTTGAGTCAAGGGAGGGGTCAAGATAAGAAACTCCGGCAATCCTTGACATAAAGATTGATTAGAGCTCTATCTCTTCCCTACATGGGGCCTGTTGACTCAAGTGGAGTTACCACCCCCCTAATGTTTGAAGAGTAAGCATCAGATTACGCAGGAAATGAAGAAATACTATACACCTCTAACAAGGATATTCTAATTATATTGTACCGGCGCTTACGGGCTTATTGGATTGGATCAAATTCATTAAGTTACACGGAATAGGGCAGCTGTAGATAAGCAAGCTGGGGTTGACCACATCTGTCGAAGTAAAGAAGACAGTCAATCCCAATCGGATTAGAACGAAGTATTTGAATTTTTTTCTTCGACAAGACGGGGGATCTAGTAGCTGCTTAATCTATGTCAGTAGGTCTCGATACCAGGTAAAGCCTATCGGCTTAGGAGGACTATCAATGGAGGGGGGGGCCATGAGCCATTTCATGCCCACGATTGGCGAGGAGCGTAGTCAGTTTGTTCCGGACCAACTCATCTCGTTTGTGCGAAGACACCCGGGTCCATCGATAAAAAAAAGCAAGCCAAAGCATGGGGCCGACCCCCTCGAGTTATCCCTTGCCTGTTCCACCCATTCAATATCATTTTATACTTTCTCAAGTGAAGGAAGGAAGCGAAAAACGGAGGCGGAAGAGATCTAAAAGCAGCACTGAGAGGGCCAAGGGGTCACGAACGGGATAAGGACGAACTAAGTTTCCAATGAAGAGGAAAGGAAGAAACTGATTGACCTAAGTAAGTAGCCAAGAGGAGACTGATTCTAACTAACAGAGGAAAAAGGCATAGCTTCATTGAATCCTGTGGGACTACGATTTCCTCCTTCACTAGTATAGTACTGGTACTCTATTGGAATTTGATTAATAGGCCCTATCCCTATTTCAAGGACTAAGTGATTTACATATCTACCTTTCTACCTTTAGCACCTAAGCGAGTGCTAATGCTAATATCAACCTTTTTGAAACTAAGTTAAGTGTAGGCTCTCCAACCTTTAAGAACGTCGTGATTAAGATAGCCGCCTTTTGTTTTGAAAGCTTGCTTTGATTAGAATTATGGGTACTACCTGCCTTTATCAACTAAGTTGATATAGGACCGCCCTTTCTAAGCCCGCTTCTGCAGAACTCTTGGGACTAAGATTCTGTACCTAGTACAGTCAATCAGAGGATTAGACTATGTATGGATGTAGCTTACCCGAGATAGGTAGAGGAAGAAGAGGCAAGAACTTGCTCGGCATGTGACTTCTACGGCAATCCCATGTCTTCAGGCAAGGTAGCCTTACCTAGGTTGTGAATTGAAGCTTTTTCTTCGCCGGGTATGAACGAGATGGAAGAACCGATGGTTGATAGACAGACCGGATTCCGGTGTGAAGTATTTCCCCTACGAGCGAAGGAAAAGAAATGCTTTTTTTCAAACAAGTCAGGGAAGGAATAAACTTCACTGCAGGGTAAGGCTAGCAGGACAGTTCACTGCTAAGTAACGTGCTCACGAACGAATTGGATTTGAACCAAAATCCCCCTATTTAGGGCTACTTTCCTTTTAGTCGATCGTGATGGTTGTCTATTATTCCTTTCATCATAGGTAAGGCAAAGCGCTTTCTTTTAAATATGGTTCCCTCTTTCTTTCGGTAGCCCTTTCTCGGTCCAGAAGATCGGATGTGAAAAGCATCGGTTGCGACATCGAATGAGACTTATCCAGGGAGCAAAGACTCCGGTTTGCTTTCGTCTTTCAACGAGTCGTTTTCTACTTTGCTGAAAGAGAGACTAATGTGAGCTGATGTCACACTCCATTACTTCGTACCAAAACCTATCTTTGTGTTTTGATAGGAAGAAAAGAAAGCTAAGGCACAGTTCCCTTTACTAGGCAGGGGAGCCGATGATCCAACCCCATACCGAGATGGCCTTATGATGATCGGCGTGATCCATAGCCGATGTTGGCTAAAGGCAGTCTCAGTTGAAGCTATGGAGCGCCCCTTCAAGTTTCAGATCGAGATTGAGTAGCTATAGCAGATCCATTTAGAGATTGGAACCCCGTTCCGGATACACCCATTTTCGTAGCAATTGCCCCTAAGCCAGTAGGTTTCGTTCAAAAAGCACTTTAGTTGATGTGTCCCATGCTCGGCGATAATGTTGTCATCGCTGATGCGCAAGTTGCTGAAGTTTATTCTCAGTGTCTTCAGAGAGTTCAAATTGAAACTCAAAAATCATATAGGGGCTCAGCTGAGTTTGCTAAGCGTTTTCGTATTCACGGTCTGGAGACGGATTTTTCACCTGTCTCTATTCGGTCTTTAATGAACGAGCACCAATATCACTTGAATTTGAAGGAGCAGAAAGACCTGGAAATGTTATCAAAGACAGAAATGGCTATACCGGTGAAATAGAATATGTTACCCTATTTGATCTTTTGCGCACCTTCTGACCCTGAACCGCCCATAATCGGTATCATACATAGCCTGTCCCCACAAAAGGCCACCCACCCATTGCCCTGGATCCGCAGATTCGGGGTCTTCGTAGGCTTCGTCTGTATCTTTAAATTAGGCAAATGGTTACTCTTCTACAGGTACGGATGAGGCTTTAGCCGCTGCTGCTTTGGATGCGGAGAATTTTCTTCATATGATTTGGCGGATGAAAGAGCGCAGGATTCGGTTGATTATTTATATTCTGCGGGTGCAGATTCGGCTGGTGAGTCAACGTATTCGGATGCCCTATATCCGACGGTTATTTGGAATTATTTAATGAAAAACCTCCCTTCCTTTCAAGGTTCTGAAAGAAAAAGGCTTATTTTCAGCCTTAAAGGCTTGTGTTGTTATTTCTTACCCACACATAGAATCGAATGAATTTGATTCCTTCCCAGGAACTGAGTCCTACCCATTCCTTGATTCAGCTACGAATGCTTTTATATCCTAATCCTATATATTTATATATATGCTTCCTTTATGGTTCAGCTTCGGGAAAAAGAATAGTTGTTGGGTCGGGAACTATTAGTTTGGGAGAAAGAGAGTATGTCGGTTTGGCTGAGACTTTAGATTTGGCTTCTAACGATGTGAATGGGGTTCAGATGGGGATTCTGAGGCTAATGCCTATGGGAAGGAATGCAGATAGAGATGCTAAATGCTACGGCGATTTGGATGGGGGGGCTGAATATGTCTTTTCGAGGGTGGCTAGGGCAGGCTAGGTTGTAAAAGTTAGAGCAAGGAAGCTAGGTAAAAGGCAGTGAGCAAATGAGAGCTTAAAAGCAGTCCCCTAGGTAAGTAGCCATCTTAGGCTAGCAAGGAGTTGATTATGGCAGACTAGTAGGCTTAGGCTATCTTTCTAGAGAAAGGGTGAGCATGTGATATTATCACAAGAGGTGGGGCCTACTCTCCGGGTTGTACCAAAAGCAGTAGTTTTTCAACTAGGGCAAGCTCGTAAGACAGCCAGTTCAATTCAAGAAAGTTTCAGCCGAATGCTAAAATAAAAGTAAGGCCTTCCTTCGCTCTTCCCGGGTAGCCTATCTTTACTAGCAATAGTACTGATCTAAGGAGCTGACGAGCATACAGTAGTTTAGAACTCTTTCTTGTATCCCCCTATAGAATAGAGCGTAAGAGCTGCCAATCCTAAGGCAAACAAGCCAGTAATCTCGTGCTACGGCTTATCGTAGTTCGACCAATCCAGTCCGTTCCGCATGGGATTTGATGAGGTTAGTCCCTTTCTTGCCCTTTAACCCAAAAGAAGAAGGCGGTCATCTAGGGTCAATGGAGGATTCTTTGCCAATGGGGGCTCATTCCGCGGGGATCCACTCGCCTGGCTTTGAATCGTTTTAGTACACTCGCAACAAATGATAGCCGAAGCGAGACAGCAAGCGGATTAGAAGGGATAGACTTTCCTTGTTCTTCTTACGGTAGCTAGGAAGCTCTAAAGGAGATTTTGTAAGGGTATAAATGCTTTGATCCCATTACAAAAATGAAAGTCTGTCTCCATGGATGTTACTTTCTTTGAAAAATCAACCCGATTTTCATGTTAGCGCGACTAGTGACTCCGCACTTCCTTCGTTACATCCAGTATGCTCTGGTCTTTCCGTGTCGTGCCACCAGGCTACTAAGTTTCCTTACTGCCGGCTAATCCGATGCATTTCTGCTTATCTTGGATGGGCTAGGTCAGAACTAAGAGCATCTCGTTCTATTCCTTCTGCAAGCAAGTCTGTGGGAGTCTTTCTCCGTTCAAACGCAGGTCCGGTACGCTATCAAGAAGTGGTGCCCCTTTCATTACCCACTCTTTCCAATCCTAGCTCTACCGCGCGAGGTGCTTGGCAGAAGTCGAGTTCGAGGCAGTAGCACAAACAAGACCATAACCAGAACCCGAGGGTGTTGGCTTCTTTCAAGTCGAAGGGATGGATTCATCAAGTATATAGATATCAAGAGAACTAGAGCGTGGTTTGTTTGGAAAACAGGCTTCCTCGGAACTACAAACTATATGGGAGCTAATAGCGGAAGAGATCTAAGCTAAAAGGCAGGAAAGAAGGCATGTTGCTATGGCTCTACGGAATCTCTGTCTTAGGATCGCTTACCTTATTCTAAGATAGAGCTTTAGTCTTTTCCCTAGTCTGTCTAAAGTGAGTTTTCCTACTGGAATTTCCCTATCCCCTGCCGAAGGTTGAATTAATAGGGCAAAGGAAAGGACACAGGGATTGAGTTTTCTCTGGATTGGATTCTTTCTTTATTCGATTCAAGCTAGAGAATACCTTAACTTAAGG